ATAGTATAGAAAAGATATCCAAAATTATATAGAAATCACTATCCTACCCTTAGTTTTTATTTCCTTAATTTAATTGAATTTCGTTTGATTAGGGCAAAGTTCCTTAAAAACCTCTGCCTTTTTTAAAATATCCTGAACAGTTCCTGTAGGCTGAGCGCCTTTTTCAAGGAAATAGAGAATAGCGGGAACGTTTAAATAAGTTTGATTCTTGATCGGATCATAAAAACCCACTTTCCGAAGATCTCTTCCTTCTCTTCGGGATCGAACATCAATTGCAACGATTCGATAGACGGCTCATCGGGATAGATGTAGATGAAAAAGAACCCCCCCCTAGAACCGTATAGGAAGTTTTCTCCTCGTACGGCTCGAGAAAAAATGATTTGAAGTTTTGTCTATGGATAAAATTATAATAAATAGTAAAGGAATCCGTAAAAGAAATTAGCCTATAATTTAACTCATAGTCATTTTTATTTAACTTCCTTACTGAAAAATAAAAAATCATTTGTACTCATAACTCAAGTTCAATAATTATCAAATATATTAAATAAAATTAAGATATTTTTTTATTGAGTGGTCTTTAACCCCCTCTTTTGTCTCGTTGAAAATCTATTTGGATTCTTTATTCGGATCTGTGAGACAATTGAAGCGGTGTTTCCTTGTTCTGGGATCCTTTATCTTGTTTTAAATCATTGGGTTTAGACATTACTTCGGTGCTTCTGAATCCTTTCAAAATGGTAGCAACATACCCCTTTTGTGATTTCTTTCTAGAATCATACCGACGGTTGATTCGTGCGCGATACACTGTGGATCGAAAACGTTTTGCGGTTCCAACAATTTTTTTGAATTGAAAATTTGCTCGAATCGGATCCTTTCAATTTCTATATTGATATCGAAGATATACTTACGAAGTTGTTCCAATTTATTGATTGGCATTAACCCTAGATCGTTGCCCCTGAGAAATTAATCCATACTTTCTACTCGAGCTCCATCATGAACTATTTACATTACAACCCAATAAAAAAGAAGGGTTCTAGTAGAATAGAACAAACGACGTCGAGCCAAGAGCACCTTCATTCCTATATAAAAGAAAATGGTGGATGTAAGAATAAAAATCCACACCGGATCGTGTCCTTCAAGTCGCACGTTGCTTTCTACCACATCGTTTTAAACGAAGTTTTACCATAACATTCCTCTAATTTGGAACCAGTATGGAATTGATTCAATTATGGAATCATGAATAGTCATTGGTTCAGTCGGTACAGAGACATAGTCATTTATATATTTTTTTCCTAGCTACATAGATAATAAATATTTTTTATTAAGAAATCTTAGCAAGACCCGGGCTTTTTTTGTATGAACGGAAATTTTTTCTATAAATCTATAATCTCAAAAAAATATCTAACAGAAATATCCAGAAATCTAAATATAGAAATAACATAACTAACAGAAATAACACGAATAAATAAATTCTATTTGACTCTGCCTGTTCAAGTGACTCAATCAATAAGATAGACTGACCCATTTCCAACTTCTCAAAGATTCAACCCATAAGGAATCATTACAAATCTTGATAATTGAAAAAGTTTCCTACTTCGACATCATTATTTGAGTCAAGTTTTACTTTTACAGTAAAGTCTACATTTGATTATCATAAGAAATAAGAATTTCTGTTTCTTTTTGAATAGAATTGTCAATAATTTAAAGCAAATAAGCTAAATAGATCGAACAATAAAAAGAAATATCATTGTTAAATATTTAAATTTGAATATTTTAGGGATGCAAATTCTTTTTCACAAAAATAGAAAGACTATTGTCACTGAAATAGGATAACAATACATACCCATAGGCTAAGCACTTCCTCGTTTTATATGTATTTTCATATTTTGTTTAACCTGAGGTTAAGTAATCTTTCTGCAACTGTGATCTATGCCCCATCTTATCTTTATCTGGATCACAAAAGGAGTCAGTTACATTTGCATGTCATTTGAACTCGATTTAGTTCATTTTGTGAAAAACTGAGATATGATTCCGAAAAGAATCATTAAAAATCAAAAAAGAAAGAAGAATAAAATTCTATCCAATATTAGACCTTGAAACAGAACCTTGTTGAACAAAAAAGATGTATTCGGATACAATGGATATGCTCTGGGACGGAAGGATTCGAACCTCCGAATAGCGGGACCAAAACCCGTTGCCTTACCACTTGGCTACGCCCCATTTATATTGTTATTGGACACTAATACTAATAAAGAATAATATTGGTATTAAGTGTTCGTCAATTCCAGCCCAACTATCTATAGAAAATCTTTCTTCTTTATTCGAATATATTATAGATTCGTGCTAGGATTTTGACATGTGTATATCTAGAATTCAACTGAATTTATTGATCATTACATACAATTCAATTAAGATATTGTATGAAAGTATGATTTCTTCTATTCTCCTTTGAGAATTGGAGGATTTTTGATTGAGCGGAAAAAGAAGGAGTTTTTTGTCTACCTTACTTTCTTCATTTTTCCTTATATAAATAACTCAATCAAAATGCAATTATTTCGACGAACAAAATGTCTGTTATGCTTAATATCTTTAGTTTGATCTGTCTTAATTCTGCCCTTTATCCGAGTAGTCTTTTCTTCGCCAAATTGCCTGAAGCCTATGCTTTTTTGAATCCAATCGTAGATGTTATGCCAGTCATACCCCTGTTCTTTTTTCTTTTAGCCTTTGTTTGGCAAGCTGCTGTAAGTTTTCGATAAGATCTTGAATACTATCCTAGAAAATTCATGATTTATTCGAGAAAAATTATAACAATTGATAAGATCAAATAAGTCTGGGAGTATGAACCTTCAATTCAAACATTGAAATTCTTGGCTAGCCGCAATAAATTTGGCTCGCCCCATTTCCCGATTCTAATCCTTTTTCCGGCGAAAGACCTTATTAGGTTAGGGTCCCTTAGAATATCTAATTGTGGGTATGAAAATGATTTGTGATAATCAAAGACTCTTATTACAAATTTAAACTTCAGTTGAATTTCTGAACATTCTTTTCTATTTCTAGAATTCATTTCTTGGTGTCAAAATAGGATATGTGATATAAAAATGGAGGATCTATTATCTTTTCTCGTTTTTCTTTTTCAAAAAATGATCTTGGAGGTTGTGTAATGCTTACTCTCAAACTTTTTGTTTACACAGTAGTAATATTCTTTGTTTCTCTCTTCATCTTTGGATTCCTATCCAATGATCCAGGACGTAATCCTGGACGTGAAGAATAAAATAAAAATTTCGTTTTTCTTGCTTGATTTACAATTTTCTTAAGATTTTATTTTATATATTCATATTCCATACGTTTAACTAGTAAAAAAATCATTTAAATTTAAAAGGGGTTTGCGAAATTTGAAAGAAAAAAATAGAAAGTCATCAACGGAAACGGAAAGAGAGGGATTCGAACCCTCGGTACGAATAACTCGTACAACGGATTAGCAATCCGCCGCTTTCGTCCACTCAGCCATCTCTCCCAATTGAAAAAGATAATTACTATGTTACATTACACATCAAGTAAGGATTAACGAAAGTATTTCTTTCACATTCTTTATCGTTATTATATAATTAGCAATTCCATTTAGATGCTCGAAAGATCCAAATAGAAAGATAAATAAAGAAGACCTTCTTGCTTTTATTTTGTTCGAAGTGCCTTTTGGGCCTGGCCCGGTCAATACCCAGCCGGGCCTTTTTTTGTTCCAACGAATTCCATATATTTATAGGTATAGGAAACATACTCTAAAAAAGATACCCAATTTGGTATCTGTGTAAGAATTTCCATTGTGGGGTTTACATATACTTATCGTTTTTGTTATAATGGAAATTGAAAGGATTAAGAATCAATTAAGTATGTTTTGTAGTTTCTTATGTCATTAGGCAACCCCAATTTTAGATTCAAATCCAAGAATCATTCAGGAATTCTCAGTCAACGAATAGTTAATGGTTCCCATTTGTCATAAATTTTGTGTCATAAATTTTGGCTTTTTTGAATGAAAATATACATTTGATTTTTCAATAGAAAAGTGAGGGGAAGTTTTTCGACATTTTATGTTTTGAGATACTATACAATCAATCGAAGGGGTGGTCAAACAAAAGGGGAAAAGGGTTTCTTTTAGAATTTTTATAAATTTAGAAAAAAAAAGGATGAAATTAAAAAAGGGATGCAAGTACAATAAACTAAAGTTTAGTAATCCAACCCATAAAATTTTATCTTATTGTGTATCGTTTTGGCGGCATGGCCGAGTGGTAAGGCGGGGGACTGCAAATCCTTTTTCCCCAGTTCAAATCCGGGTGCCGCCTCATCAACAAACGAATCAAAATTTATTATCTGCTGATATAAATCACCCAAATTTTACCCAACAGATAAGGCGATTGTTGATACTTGGTTGATTCTAACCATCTGTTCTGGGGATTTTGTAAAAGATTGGAAATCTTTCAATCTAAAATTCAAATAAAGATTATATTATAATGGTCGAAGCAAGACTTCCCGATTCCCTTCTACTGCTAATGTCTACTGATTGGGTCTTGAATTTCATTGGCATAGCCGCCGGCGGCTAACTAGTTGTGGGAAGTCCTTTATGTAATCTACATATATAGACTCGCGAGAATCTCTGAGTGTTCAGGCATTCAATCACTATTAGATTGAGATTGGATGGATAATTTACTTTTTTATAGAAAAAGTGAAAAAAAAAATTATTATTTTTTTTGAAACCCCTCGTCAAGAGTATAATATACTATCTCCCAACTGCTTCAGAGAGACAATCGGGAAAGGAAAGGGTACGGATTAGATCAAATAGGAAATAAAAGTCTGTAATAGATAGCAATTGATCTATTTGTACTTTGAAGGGCAACAAAGAATGGGCCCTGTTTTTTTATTACTATATGTTCCATTAGTAACATTCCTTTGTAGCGTCATTGTGTATTTTAGTTGTGTTTAGTCTTTCCCGGTTAGAAATCATATAGGAGTTTTTTAGAAATGGATTTATTTGATTGGTTCATCAATAGTGTTCGGCCAGAATCCCTTTTTGACTCTGGACCATGGATTCTACTATTATTAGTGAGCAATACAATAATGGAATATTTCTAGCATAAAGATAAGGGACATAATTGACATGGATATAGTAAGTCTCGCTTGGGCTGCTTTAATGGTAGTCTTTACATTTTCCCTTTCACTCGTAGTATGGGGAAGAAGTGGACTTTAGAAGGACTACTAATTTAGTTTAGGAATGAAATGGTATCAATTGTTTTATAGATCGTTCTGCAACGCATTTTTTATTTTTTATTTGAATTGAAATAATTTTCAAATCAAAATTTATTCATTTCGAAATTCCATTGGATTCTAGTGGAGAAATGTATTATATAACAGTAAAACAATTATTTCAGAAAGAAAGAGAATTGGGTCCTACGTTAATTCCATATATGGATTAATCACTACATATATTGAAGATAGAAGCTAATATAGTATACCAACTTTATTAGAAAGTAAAGTACAACTTTATACACTACTATAACACTAATAGAGAGTATGGTAAGAAATTTCTTACCATACTCTCGGATCTCATAGAATACCGCTCATTATAGCCCGTTGATTTCATTTAAAACGCAAAAAAATAATTCTTTTGATTTGATTTCTTCAACTATTGATAAGAACTCAGAAGTCAAGTTTCATTTCAAGTAATTAATTATTTTGACTGACTGTTTTTACGTAAATGATAAGTAGAAAAGCAGTAGGAACTAAAATGAACAGTGCAGTAGCAATAAATGCAAGAATATTTACTTCCATAATCTCAATCTCATCGTTTTTTTTTATTTCACAATAACTCGGGATTTAATCCCATAGAGATGATAAATCTTTCACCTGTCAATTCAATGAATGCATTACCTATCGATGATCTTGAATCGGATCAATATCATGAATAACAATATCTGAGCTATTAAATTAATTCGTCGTCGAGAATTGAATAGTATAACATACGAAGATCTTTTATCCATACCGAATCCAAGATTGGATTCCCGGACCAATCAAAAATTCCTTTATTTATCCTTCTTTTCTGTTCTTTCTTTTCTATAACCTACCTTAGGTCTTCCGTATAGAACCATCAAATGAAGTATCCTCGTCCGTTTCCATTAACTACAAAACGCCAACAAAAAATACAAGCGAAGTGGAAAAAGAGAGGAATTAGGTTGTAAATTTGAATGATCCAATTTTATTTGGAAGACAAAGAAGTATGAGAAAGAGGAGTCGCGGGAGAAAAGATGGAATATTCTATCAACTTCACTATTTTAGTTATTTTCATTTTATTTTAGTTTAGTGTTTGTTCTTTCTTCGACAGAATCCTGAAAAAAAGAGGGGAAACCCCTTCGGAATTAAATTATGATCTCTGTCCCTTCTTTCATTTCACATAAAATGGAGAGGTGAATTGATGTACTTATTGGATCCGTCGGGACTGACGGGGCTCGAACCCGCAACGTCCGCCTTGACAGGGCGGTGCTCTTGCCTATTGAACTACAATCCCAGGGAAATAAGAAGAGATCTAACAGAAAATTTGGCTTCTTTTTTATTCTCTCTTATCAGGTATTTCTTAAGAACAAGAGGGTTCTACCATTTGTTAGTATATTGGCGAATTTTTGGGCCGAGCTGGATTTGAACCAGCGTAGACATATTGTCAACGAATTTACAGTCCGTCCCCATTAACCACTCGGGCATCGACCCAACGCCTAATTAGACGTTCCATAATCAACTTCCTTTCGTCTACCAGGCGGACTTGACAAATACATTTCACTTTTGATAAAATCCTACTCCTATGGTCTTGGTATACCCCTAGAGGGACTTGAACCCTCGTTTTCTCCGTGAAAGAGAGAGGTCGTAACCACTGGACCATAGGGGCACCAATGGACCATAGGGGCCTATGGCCACCTTTAGGAAATCAAAAAGCACTACACAATACAAATACAATAGGGAATAAGGCCTAAGGCCACCTTAACTTAATATAAATCAGCCGAGGGACACCTTTAGAAGATGAATAGGATATGAATCAAACCGAAAAACTCGTTAACTTTTCTGGGGGTTAATGGTAATCAAACTTTACCATTAAACTATACAATCTTTCAACTTTATTTCATTGGTTTTTCTCGTCTTTATCTCTCTCATTCAGAAAGAGTTTTGCATTGGATCCAAGATACGGTACCTCTGAATCAGCAGAGCAGGAGATGCAAAAAAAAATCATTTACCAAAGTCTGATTTGGGAATTTTATTAAGCCCTAAATCATATCAAAGTCATATCAAATTATATATATATATAAATAATACTGTCAACTGTCAATTGACGACAGGAGGGCAATAAAAAATAAAAGAAGAGAAAAGACATTAGGTATATCCGCCGGGTTCATCAATACAACATTCCTTTAGTTTTATGGTATTAAATATTCAAGTAGATTAGAATATCAATACCGTTTTACATTATAA